CTACGAGTGAAAGGGAAAATGTAAAGACTACCATTAAAGCAGCCCAAGCGAGACTTACTATATCCATGTGAATCGTGTCCCCTATCTCTATGAATATGAAGGAATTATTCCATTCTTGATCACTAATAATAGTGGAATCAATGGTGCAGAGTCAAAATGGGATTTTGACCTAACGTTTTTGATGAACCAATCCAATGAATACACCCGTAACAAGTCCCTATATGATTTCTGGTAGAATCGGAAAGCACTAAGTACAAGCAAGATACACAGTTGCCCCTTGGAAGTCTCAAGGGAATGTGACTAATGGAATATGTAGGAATAGTAAGACCTATTGTTGCCTTTCATAAACAAAAAGCAGAAAATAAAATATACCATCAAGATATATAACTATATATCACATACTCCTAATTTCCCATCTAAGCCTTACTGTCTCTACTTCTGTGAAATGTGAAACAATTGGAAGACACCCTATTACATTCTTGGCGGGGTTACCCCAACGAAAGCACTTTTTTCCACTTTTATTCTATAAAAGTCAATCACCCATACAATATTAATTGAAAACCTGAGCACTCAGAGACTCTCATGAGTTTGTATGGATACAAAGTATCTTCAGTTCTTTCCACAACTCCTAATTGGATTCCCCACCAGCCTACCCAATCTACTTCAAGACTCAGTCAGTAAACACTAGTAGGGTAAGGTAATTAGGAAGTATTTATAGTCCTTCCTATAACCCCTTCTTGGATCCTAGGAGCAAGGATTTACAGTCTCTTAGGAACCTTCCTTTGGATACACGGATTTACGGTCCCTGACTTTCGTAGTTCTGAATCTCACAATTGAATCTTACTATGGATTTGATTCGATTGATAAATCAAATCAATGGCCTGAACGCATCAGGAATCCGTAATTAAGTGAGTATTTCTTTATTTATATTGGTAATTCATATTGGTATGGTACAGGTTTGGGTCACACCCCGATTTTTGAAGAAATAATTGAAAGTCAACCCCCCGATTCTTAAAATTGGGTATCGACAGTCCCCGCCCCTTACCTCTGCTTCTGCCAGGCAAGAATTTTGTGAGTTCTATTAGTTTAGTAGGGTAAGAAATTCCGAGTCTTTTGTTAATCAGGCGACACCCGGATTTGAACTGGGGAGAAAGGATTTGCAGTCCCCCGCCTTACCACTCGGCCATGCCGCCAAAACGATACAAAATAGATATAGATGGAAATATTCTGGGGAATTGCTGAACCATTTCTTTTTTTTGATTGGGTCCTGTTGTTCTCTTAGATTGATTGTATTTCAAAACACACAACACCTAAATAAAAGCTTTCCCCTTTTTTTCTATTGAAAGATAAAAATGGATTTCCAGTCACAGAATCCAAAATTCAGAGCAAGTTGGAAGCATTAATGACTGTGAATTCATGAATGGTTCTTGGATTTTGATCTCCAATTTGGTTTCCTTAATGACATAAGGAGATCAAATTGATATACGACTAATCAGTCTCAATTCTTTTCCATAATTAATCCTTTTCAATTTCAATTATAACAACAATTATGTGTATATGTAAACCCCAGAACAGAAATTCTTACACGGATACCTAGTCAGGTATCTTATCTACATATTCCTATTAGGAAATCGTCGTGCTTGCATTTTTCATTGAATATATTGAATATAAAATCGAAATTTGGATATAGCACGACCTATGTTGCCTCAAGGGAACTTCGATAAAAGATGGGATATACGGATAGCTAGATAGTTATATCTGCATGTACTTAATAAATATGACTTCTCTTACGCACTTCAATCGTATTCTACTAATTAACAAATGGGTAGAAATATCTTTTCTCTCTGCGAATCATTTTTTGAACAACGGAATCGATGAAATAAATTAAGTGCTAAAATCAAAGTCAACTCTAGACGGTTCCTGATTATTCTGTCTTTATCTCACTCATAGAGAACAGATTCAATTCCGAATCCATTTATGGTACCCAATCTGGTCGTAATATCATAAGGTAGAAATTAGATCTATTTTGATATTCTATACAAGACTCCATAAGTCTAAGTGGCAGAATTTTGTTTCCAGGAATGTTTTATCAATTCATTTCCATTTGTATCTGTCGCAAATTCGAATTTGAGTCACATTTTTTTTTATTCCTCCGTTCATACGTATTTAGTACATATATATATGTATATGGGGTTGGATAAAATTTCATGTTGTTCAAATGAGCAAAATATACATTCCATCGTTGCTAGATCAATCTATATGGTTCAACGAAGAGTGAGCCAATAGTTGGATTTTTTCGATAAACGGAAAACTTAAGATGTTCCGGGATGGAAATGAGGGAATGTATACAATACCAGGGTTTAGTCAGATACAATTTGACGGATTTTGTAGGTTCATTGATCAAGGCTTGATGGAAGAACTTCATAAGTTTCCAAAAATTGAAGATACAGATCAAGAAATTGAATTTCAATTATTTGTGGCAACATATCAATTGGCAGAG